AATGACACGAAATGTACGCCGTGGTGGAAAAATCTGGGTCCGTATATTTCCAGACAAACCGGTTACAGCAAGATCTACCGAAGCACGTATGGGTGCGGGGAAGGGAGACCCTAAATATTGGGTAGCTGTTGTTAAACCGGGTCGAATACTATATGAAATGGGCGGAGTAACTAAAAATATAGCTAGAAGGGCTATTTCTATAGCAGCATCCAAAATGCCTATACGAACTCAATTCATTATTTCGGGATAAAAACGTAAACCAAGAGAAATGAGTCTTGGGGATGAAAGTTTTTTTTTGTTTTTGACAAATAATATTCCTTTTTTTCTTCATCCTTTGCATTGACGAAAAATTGATATGATTCAACCTCAGACCCATTTAAATGTAGCAGATAACAGCGGGGCTCGAAAATTGATGTGTATTCGAATCATAGGAGCTAGCAATCGTCGATATGCTCATATTGGTGACGTTATTGTTGCTGTGATTAAAGAAGCAGTACCCCATATGTCCCTAGAAAAATCAGAAGTAGTCAGAGCTGTAATTGTTCGTACCTGTAAAGAACTTAAACGTGACTGCGGTATGATAATACGATATGATGACAATGCTGCAATTGTGATTGATCAAAAAGGAAATCCAAAAGGAAGTCGAGTTTTTGGTGCGATCCCCGAAGAATTGAGACAATTCGGTTTTACTAAAATACTTTCAATAGCTCCCGAGGTATTATAAAATGAAATCACTGATATCTTTTATAGTTGGATATTTGAAAGAAATCCGAAAGAAATAGATTCAGAACTAGATTAATTAGTAGATTGTATCTCACGCATATACCTTTAATAATTCATATTCATAAAAAAATAAAACAATAGTAAAAGTTAAAAAAAAAAAGAAAAACATGTTAATTATATCGAATTTTTGGACACCCATAATTTTAGTTCACCATGTGTAGGGATACCATTGCTGAGATACTAACCTCTATACGAAATGCTTATATGGATAGAAAAAGAGTGGTTCGCATCGCATCTACTAATATTACCGAAAATATTGTGAAAATACTTTTCCGAGAAGGTTTTATTGAAAACGTTAGAAAACATCGAGAAAAAAACAAATCTTTTTTGATTTTAAACCTGCAGTGGAATAGGAAAAGACTCCATAAAAATTTGTTCAGTTTTAAATTAAAACGTATCAGTCGACCCAGTCTACGAATCTATTCTAACTCTCAACGAATTCCTAGAATTTTCGGTGGGATGGGGATTGTAATTCTTTCTACTTCTCGAGGTATAATGACAGACCGAGAGGCTCGACTCCACGGAATGGGAGGGGAAATTTTATGTTGTATATGGTAATATTCATATCTTTGGAAATTGGAAGTTTCAAGAGAAACTTCATCCTTTTTCTAAAAAAAAGGAAAAGGAATGAGTTGTCTAATATCGTTTTTACTCCATTAGTTAATAGTTTAAGGAGGTTTAATCTAAAATGAAGGAAAAAGAAGCAAAATGGGTTGTTGAGGGTTTAGTCACAGAAGGGCATCCCAGTGGTATGTTCCGGGTTCAGTTAGATAATGGAGCTCGGGTTCTAGGTTATATTTCAGGAAAGATCCGGCGTAAGGCTATACGGATAATGCAAGGAGATAGAGTCCAAATTGAACTAAGCCATTATGATTTAACCAAAGGACGTATAATTTATCGACTCCCCCCCCCCCCCATCCCCAAGCCCAAGGATTCGGAGGATGATTCCGAGGATTAGGTGGTTTTTATTCAATACGATTCGAGATGCAAAATTTCAAGAATTTTGTTCCAAGAACAACAAGAACAAAGAAGTAGATTCCAAATTAAGATGTAAGGAATGACAAATATGAAAAAAAGAGCTTCTGTTCGTAAAATTTGTCAAAAATGTCGCCTAACCCGGAGGCGGGGACGCATTAGAGTAATTTGTTCCAACCCGAGACATAAAAAAAGACAAGGATAATCAGACTCACTAAAGGACTCGATGTACAAATAAGGAATCTGTTTTGACATGAAATGGATATATCCATATATCTCGAACTCATATTTAGAAGATGATAAAAAGATGAGAAAATATGGGACTCTTAGAAAATGATAAAATATGGCAAAAGGAACTCGTTTTATTAATTTTCGTAGATATGGACGTTTTGGTTCACGTAGATATAGACGTTTTGGTTCACATAAGAGTGTACGTAAAATACCAAGAGGGGTTATTCATATTCAAACAAGTTTCCACAATACCATTGTCACGGTTACAGACGGACGGGGTCAGGTGGTTTCTTGGTCCTCGGCGGGTACTTGTAGATTCAAGGGTCCGAGAAAAAGGACACCCTTTGCCGCTCAAATTGTAGCAGCAGATGCTATTGGTCCAGTAGTGGATCAGGGTCTGCAACGAGCAAAAATCAAGCTAAAGGGTACCGGTCGCGGAAGAGACGCAGCATTACGAACTATTTCTAAAAGTGGTATAGGATTTACTTCCGTACAGGATGTAACCCCTGTC